GATATCTTGATCCGTTAGAAATTGGACAGGTAAAGAAATTTCTTGTTCAGTTACGTACTTACTTAAAAAAGAATAAACCTCAATTCCAAGAAATTATATCTTCTACCAAGACATTCACCGAGCAAGCAGAAGCCGTTTTGAAGGAAGCTATTCAGGAACAGATCGAACAATTTCTACTTCAGGAACAACCATAAATTTATCATACTTATTCTTAGCATGAGAGTAATCATTGAGAAAAATTTCTGATTTGAATCATTCAAAAAGGGTTTCTTAGTATAGACATTTAACAAAATAGATGGAAAAAAATTGCGTCCAATAGGATTTGAACCTATACCAAAGGTTTAGAAGACCTCTGTCCTATCCATTAGACAATGGACGCCTTTCATTTCTATTTTCTTCTTTCGTATTCTTACTTTACTCTTGCTCAAATAAAAAACGATTATACAGAAAATATATCTTTTCGGGAAAAAAGGATGCATATCCAAATTGATGACGCATGTATAATAAAGAATATGGAGCGGGTAGCGGGAATCGAACCCGCATCGTTAGCTTGGAAGGCTAGGGGTTATAGTCGACGTTGGTTGATCATTTTTAACGTCTCTAATTCAAAACCGAACATGAAATTTTGGTTTCATTCGGCTCCTTTATGGAAGGTCCATGTATTTCCAGAGAAAAAATGAGATCCATAATATCTATGTCAGCTTTTCTGTATGAATGCATCTAAAGCTACCCGCTTTCTAGATGATCCCTCTAGAGGAGAGAGATTATACCAAATCTATCTAGTCTAGTTACTTCGTTCCCTATTTTCACTCCTAGGATCCTCAGGAAAAGAATTTGGTTTCCACCGAGCTGAAACAATATGCTGATGGTTCTAGTAAACCAAAACTATCGTTTTTTAGCTATTTGGCTTCAATTTCCTTTTACAACACAAAAATGGAAGATCCAGTTACGATTGGAAATATACTTTTGTATCTTCATCCATAGATCCTTTACCTATACTTATTCAATTGGAATAGTTAATCCAATTCAAAAAAAATTATGCTTCGCGACTCCATATCTATAATCCAACTTTTTGATGCAATTTCTAATTGGCCTTTGGATACATACAAATCGTGAGAACGTATATTTTTCCTCAAATATGCTATTGAGAAGAAAAGGATTAAACCTTTTTAAGAAATAAAGTTTTTGATCGGAGTTTGAAAAAAACCGATGGACCCCTTAACTATTTAAGTTGTTAATAGAACGAATCGCACTTTTACCACTAAACTATACCCGCTACATATTCATTATTGTATATGAATGGACCATTTGTCGAACAAAAAAAGGGGGTGAGACAAAATCAAGATAGCAGCGGAATCGTGAAAATTCTAGCGTTGACACGTATTTAGTCTCGCCGGGGGCTTAAAATAAAAAGAAGCTAAGCGAAGAGTGTAAAGCTTATTTAAATAACATAATTTTATTTAAATAGCATAACAAAAAAAGTTAAGCTTTTCGTTTGCCGGGAAGTCATTACTAAACTAATAGTTCCCGCCTGAAGGGGTGATTGAAGCTAGACTATAAAAATTATAAATTCTGTATACATGGACCCCCCCCTTTTCACCTTCTTTTCAACTGCCAGTGCCAGATCTTATGAATTCGGGTCAATTGAATCTCAACTGTTCAAATAAAGTTTGTCTCTTGAAGAAGTAAATGAGTTATATTGAGTTCTATTCTATTAGAATAGAAATATTTTGAATATTTCAAATTGTTAAATGTAATTTAATATTGTTTAATGTATTTATATATATATAATACATGTTATCATATGTCTTTTTTTATTCCTTACTTGACAACAGTAAGAAATTAAGTAATAAACTGAGAAAAAGAAAAAAAGAATAATCAATGGAATAAAAGAAGAAATGTCCCGGCCAGTACTTAAGCAGATCAGGCCGGGAGAATAAACCTTTCATATAAAATCAAAGAACTAAGATATTCTTTCTATTGAGGAGATTCGTTTTGAGTCATTATCTATATTGAATTCCTGATCAATTGCTTTTTTCTATCTTTTTCTTAATATTAAATACTTTGTTTAAGTTTAAATTTTAATAACTATTTCAAAAATTTCTATTATTTATTAGAATATTTTAGAATATTTCTAATTTCTATTTTAATAATATAATAATATTTTTTTTTTATCAAAATAGAATAATATAATAAAATAAATAATAATAATAAAGTTAAATAAGATTAAATAAATAAAAATAAAATGAAAAAAGAAAATAAAGAGAAGAAGGTGGATTTTTATCAATCTTTATTTCACGTGTTACATCACATAACAAATTTTAAATTTGGAATTAGGAGAGATGGCTGAGTGGACTAAAGCGGCGGATTGCTAATCCGTTGTACGAATTATTTGTACCGAGGGTTCGAATCCCTCTCTTTCCGCTTTCTCTGATCACTTTCGAATTCGAATCTCATCCCTTGATTTTATCATAGTTAAATGTATGAAACAGATAAGATTATTAAGAATTAATTTTGAAAAAAGCAAAAAAAAACTAGAAATTTTTTATTCCTCACGTCCAGGATTGCGTCCTGGATCATTAGATAAGAATCCAAAGATAAAAAGGGAAACAAAGAATATCACTACTGTGTAAACAAAGAGTTTGAGAGTAAGCATTACACAATCTCCAAGATCATTTTATTTTTTTTTTGAAAAAGGGGAATAGATTGCCTATTTTTGACCACATATACCATTTTTTTGTTTTGACACCCCAAAAAATGAAAAATAAAATGAAGTCTTTTCTTGAAAAGTCATTTTATTTTAACGAATTTATTTGTAATAAGATTTTGATTCATTCGTTACCCGAAATTTCTTGTCATATCAATAATTAGGTATTGTGGAGTACCTAATAGTCCATACTCACTGGAAGGTCAGAACGGGGAAAAGGCTGATCCAAATTCATCGCTGCGGTTATTCATTCAATATACAAGAATTTCTATTTTGGAATCGAGGGTTCGTAATGTAAGACTTATCTGATCTTATCAATTTTTAGAATTTTTTTATCGAATACATCATCAATTTAGCAGAGTATTAAAGATTTCATCGAAAACTTACAGCGGCTTGCCAAACAAAGGCTAAGAGAAAAAAGAGTACAGGTATGACAGGCATAACATCTACGATTGGATTGAAAATGGCATAAGCTTCGGGCAATTTGGCGAAGAAAAAACTACTCGAATAAAGGACAGAATTAAGACAGATACCGATTAAACTAAAGATATTAAGCATAACAAGCATTTCGTTCTTGTGGATTAGATAATTTTGAGTTATTTTTATAAGGGAAAAATGAAAAAGGCAGATCAAGAAATCCTTCTTTTTCTTCGGTTCGGACTTTCCCAAATAAACCCCCCCCATTATCATTCTAAAATGAGAATATAAGGAATTCAACTTTCATACAATATCTTAATTGAATTCTATGTAATGATCAATGAATTTTTTTGATTCTATATCTACATGTCTTGAATCCTAGCAACAAAATATCCCATATGTTTTTGTGTATTTGGGTTGGGATTGACGAATAACCAATACCAATATTAGTGTTGATTAATATCGAATAGAAATCAAAATGGGGCGTGGCCAAGCGGTAAGGCAGCGGGTTTTGGTCCCGTTATTCGGAGGTTCGAATCCTTCCGTCCCAGATTGTTTTTCATGAAACGAAAGATGGGATCACACTGCATTCCACATGAAACAATAATTTGTTAAAGGGAAAAATCTTTTCTTATTAATTTTCAGAATGGTTCTAAGAATCATATCTGAGAATTCGTTTGGTTTCTCACAAACGGAATCAAGTGTCAAATGTGGGTAAAATTGAATATCTTTATTTTCATTCAATTCATATGATAGAATATGGGGTTAAATTAAATAAATTCGATCCTTGCTGACCCTTATCCGGATAAATACTTATTTATCCGTAGATAGAAATATTATATACCGGTTGAACCAATGACTATTCATGATTTTATATTGAATCAATTCCATACCGCTTTGAAATTTCAATTAGAGGAATGTTATGGTAAAACTTCGTTTGAAACGATGTGGTAGAAAGCAACGTGCGACTTGAAGGACATGGTCGGCTGTGGATTTTTACATCCGCCATCTTCTATAGTAATGAAGATGCTCTTGGCTCGACATAGTTTGTTCTGTTCTGCCCGGAACCTAATTTGTGTTGGGTTATAAGTAAATAGTACATGATGAAGCTCGAGAAGAAGGGATTGATTCATTTTTCAAGGGAAAGAATCTAGGGTTAGTGAAAATCAATAAGTTAGACCAACTCTGTAAGTATATCCTCACTATATATAAATTCTAAATTGAAAGGTTCAAATTCAGAACAAGTTTGAAAAGTAAAATTTTTTGAAATTGGTAAAACTATTTCGATGAAAAGTGTATCACAAGGGAATCAATCATTCGTATTCTATTTATATAGAAAGAAATAACAAAAAAAGGTATGTTGCTGCCATTTTGAAAGGAATAAGGATCCCCGAGGTAATGTCTAAACCCAATGATTTCACAAAGCAAGGATAAAGGATTCCGAAACAAGGAAACACTATTTTCAATTGTCTCAACAATTGGATCAGACTGAGGAATAAAAATAGATTCGAAATGAGACAAACAAAAGAGTTTAGAGACGGCTCAATAAATGTCTAAGGATTTTCTTGTCAGAATTACCCAACTTGAGTTATGAGTATGAATGAGATTTCTTCCCTTTTCTGTAAGGAAGAAGAAAAAAGTACTCAATTCAAATCATAGTAAAATTCATGATTTTATGGATCCACTTGCTATTATATACAGAAATTAGAATCATTTTTCTCGAGCCGTATGAGGAAAAAACCTCCTATACGTTTCTAGGGGGGGCATTGTTTATTTACATCTATCCCAATGAGCCATCTATCGAATCGTTGCAATTGATGTTCGATTCCGAAGAGAAGGAAGAGATCTTCGAAAAGTAGGTTTTTACGATCCGATAAAGAATCAAACTTATTTAAATGTTCCTGCTATTCTATATTTCCTTGAAAAAGGTGCTCAACCTACAGGAACTGTTTATGATATTTTAAGGAAGGCAGAATTCTTTAAAGAAAGAACTTCGAGTTAATTAAAGGAAAAAACAAAATTATTAAATAAATAAAATAAAGTAGGGAAAGGTAACTAGTATCTATCCTTGTGTAATTATTTCTATTTACACACCATTTTCCTTTTTCTTGCTTTATTCATATTTTGGTGGGGGAATTGAATTTAACAACAAACAAGGAGTTAAGCTTGCTTATCATACTTTTATTGATTGAATAAACCGGGGATTTTTTATTTACCTTTTCCTTAATTTTTTCCATTCCAATTTATTATTTATGTTGTGCCAATCCAACACAAGATTTTATTTACTTGATTTACTTTCTCAACATTGCTTTTATATTGACAATGGTGTATCGAACAAATATAATTCGATCGTAGATCAATAGGGCTGTTTATCCCCACCCCATATTGGTTTTTTTGTTTCCTTCACTCAAATGATGGGTTTGCCTTGCTGCATTTACTCTCATACAAGATGTATTTTCTTAGGGAAAATCAAAAAAGAATTTGATAAAAAATGGGTGGTCTGTCATAATTTTTACATTTCGATTAGGAATATTTTTAATCCGATCTGCTAATTTTGGTATTTTGTGTTTCTAATTGATCATAAAATCTTTCTTTTCGATGTGTTGCTAGTTCAATGTTTTGATAGGGTCGTGCAGTGCAATTCAATTGATTTTTATATTTCGATCGTATCTACATATCCTATTTATCCGGGTTGCTAACTCAACGGTAGAGTACTCGGCTTTTAAGTGCGACTATGATCTTTTACACATTTGGATGAAGCAACGAATTCGTCCAGACTATTGGTATAGTCTATAAGACCACGACTGATCCTCAAGGGTAATGAATGGAAAAAACAGCATGTCGTAATAAAATCAATTTATTATTTTATTAGATTTTCTATTTTATTAATTTATTTATTTAATTTGAAATGAAAGTCAAAGTTAAAGTAGAACTTTGAGTTTATCCTTACCGGATCGTTACAGTTCCAAAAGATTGTTTTGATTTTTGGAAGGGGACAAAAGAAATTCACATTTACAGTTGGGTCTAGTGAATAAATGGATAGAGCTCTATGGCTCCAATTCTGGTAAAATAAAAAGCAACGAGCTTATGTTCTTAATTGGAATGATTACCCGATCTAATTAGACGTTAAAAATGAATTAGTGCCTAATGCGGGAAAGAGTGGGTTCTTCTGTGAGTGAACCATTGATTTTTTCTTTTTTTTTTCAGAATCCTAATTATTCTTTATTATGGATTGTAGACGGATGTGTAGAAGAAACAGTATATTGATAAAGAGAATTTATTCCAAAGTCAAAAGAGTGATTGGGTTGCAAAAATAAAGGATTTTTTCTCCTGTTGTAATTATAACGAACATAAACCAATTGGATAGAAAAGGAAGGTAAAAAAATCTGTTGATTGGACTCCCTCTTTCTTTTCCGGGGTATATATTTTTTTCTTACTATACTATATACATAATACAATACATAATACCCTGTTCTGACCATATTGCACTATGTATGTATCATTTGATAAACCAAGAAAAACCTCCTGCCTCTGGCTCAAGTAGAAATGTAAATGGAAGAATTACAAGGATATTTAGAAAAAGATAGATCTCGGCAACAACACTTCCTATATCCGTTTCTTTTTCAGGAGTATATTTACGCGTTTGCTCATGATCATGGTTTAAACGATTCGATTTTTTACGAACCCGTGGAAATTTTTGGTTATGACAATAAATCTAGTTCAGTACTTGTGAAACGTTTAATTATTCGAATGTATCAACAGAATTATTTGATTAATTCGGTTAATTATTCTAATCAAAATCGATTCGTTGGGCACAACAATTATTTTTATTCTCATTTTTTTTCTCAGATGATATCAGAAGGTTTTGCGGTCATTGTGGAAATTCCATTCTCGCTGCGATTAGTATCTTTTCCCGAAGAAAAAGAAATACCAAAATGTCATAATTTACGATCTATTCATTCAATATTTCCCTTTTTAGAGGACAAATTATTACATTTAAATTATGTGTCAGATATACTAATACCCTATCCTATCCATTTGGAAATCTTGGTTCAAATCCTTCAATGTCGGATCGAAGATGTTCCATCTTTGCATTTATTGCGATTCTTTCTCCACGAATATCATAATTGGAATAGTCTCATTACTCCGAAGAAATCAATTTATGTTTTTTCAAAAGAAAATAAAAGACTATTTCAGTTCCTATATAATTCTTATGTATCTGAATGTGAATTTTTATTCGTTTTTCTTCGTAAACAATCTTCTTATTTACGATTAACATCTTCTGGAACCTTTCTTGAGCGAATACAGTTCTATGGAAAAATGGAACATCTTATAGTAGTGCACCGTAACTATTTTCAGAAAACTTTATGGTTTTT